AAATGCATTAAAAAGGGACAAATTTTAGCAGATGGTGCCGCTACGGTTGGTGGTGAACTCGCTTTGGGTAAAAATGTATTAGTAGCTTATATGCCATGGGAGGGTTACAATTTTGAAGATGCGGTACTCGTTAGCGAGCGTTTGGTATATGGAGATATTTATACTTCTTTTCACATACGGAAATATGAAATTCAGACTCATCTGACAAGCCAAGGTCCTGAAAGGATCACTAATGAAATACCGCATCTAGAAGCCCATTTACTTCGAAATTTAGACAAAAATGGAATTGTGGTGTTGGGATCTTGGGTAGAGACGGGCGATATTTTAGTAGGTAAATTAACACCTCAGATGTCGAAAGAATCCTCGTATGCCCCCGAAGATAGATTATTACGAGCCATACTTGGTATTCAAGTATCTACTTCAAAAGAAACTTGTCTTAAATTACCCATAGGCGGGAGGGGTCGAGTTATTGACATAAGATGGATCCAGAAAAAAGGTGGTTCGAGTTATAATCCAGAAAAGATTAGTGTATATATTTCACAGAAACGCGAAATCAAAGTAGGTGATAAAGTAGCCGGAAGACATGGAAATAAAGGTATCATTTCCAAAATTTTTCCTAGACAGGATATGCCATATTTGCAAGATGGAAAACCCATTGATATGGTCTTCAATCCATTAGGAGTACCTTCACGAATGAATGTAGGACAGATATTTGAATGTTCACTCGGGTTAGCGGGGGGTCTGCTAGATAGACATTATCGAATAGCACCTTTTGATGAGAGATATGAACAAGAGGCTTCGAGAAAACTGGTGTTTTCTGAATTATATGAAGCTAGTAAGCAAACAGCAAATCCATGGGTATTTGAACCCGAATATCCGGGAAAAAGCAGAATATTTGATGGAAGAACAGGAGATCCTTTTGAACAACCTATTATAATAGGAAAACCTTATATCTTGAAATTAATTCATCAAGTTGATGATAAAATACATGGACGTTCCAGTGGGCATTATGCACTTGTTACACAACAACCCCTTAGAGGAAGGGCCAAACAGGGGGGACAGCGGATAGGCGAAATGGAGGTTTGGGCTCTAGAAGGGTTTGGTGTTTCTCATATTTTACAAGAGATGCTTACTTATAAGTCTGATCATATTAGAGCTCGCCAAGAAGTACTTGGTACTACGATCATTGGAGGAACAATATCTAAACCCGAGGATGCTCCAGAATCTTTTCGATTACTTGTTCGAGAACTACGGTCTTTGGCTCTGGAACTGAATCATTTCCTTATATCTGAGAAGAACTTCCAGATTAATAGGAAGGAAGTTTAATCGGAATGAATCCTAATTTTTCTTCTATGATCAATCGTTATAAACACCAACAACTCCGAATTGGATTGGTTTCTCCTCAACAAATAAGTGCTTGGGCCAAAAAAATCCTACCTAATGGAGAGATTGTTGGAGAAGTGACAAAACCTTATACTTTTCATTACAAAACCAATAAACCTGAAAAAGATGGATTATTTTGTGAAAGAATTTTTGGTCCTATAAAAAGTGGAATTTGTGCTTGTGGAAATTATCGAGTAATTGGAGAGACAAAAGAAGATCAAAAATTTTGTGAACAATGCGGAGTTGAATTTGTTGATTCTAGGATACGAAGATATCAAATGGGCTATATCAAATTGGCATGCCCAGTAACCCACGTGTGGTATTTGAAACGTCTTCCCAGTTATATCGCAAATCTTTTAGATAAACCTCTTAAAGAATTAGAGGGCCTCGTATACTGCGATGTGTGATTTGATTAAAAATTTTTTTTACAGATTTCGAACGAGAAACTGTCATCCCATTTAATCGAATCGGGATGCCCTGGATCTGACATGTCTCTTGTAAAAAGTAAGATGAAGCTCAGAATTATGGGTGTATTTAATATGCCCTAATAAAAAAAGGGGAATTGGTCTATGGTCGATTCAGTAACAAGTAACTAGGAATTTTTAGTTATACCTCGTGAAAATCAACTTCTTTCTTTTGTAGAATTAACTTTTTTTAGATTATTAGATTATAAATAAATTCTATTCAAGTAAGCAAATATGTTATGGTTACAGAAGTCTATACATCGCATATAGGCTTTAAGGGCATCGTGGCATAACCGTCGAGGTGGAGTCCAGACCTAAAAGATCGAATGGAACAATACATGTACAAGTAAATTCCTTATGAATTCCAAGGTACTGGGGATTTATCAGTCGAAGGGAGGTAGACTACTCAAGAATTTTACATTTCATTTATGTCTTAATTTTTATAATTGAATAAAATAAAGAATTCAGAAAATCTAAATAAAAAAAGAATGAATTAATGAAATATTGCTTGGTCTTCAATGGGAACTTGAGTAAGGAGTAGATCTTTTTTGGAGTTTTATCACAAATTTTAAAGTGGGAACTCTTTATTTAGTGTAACTACTTGAGCCGGATGAGAGGAAACTTTCACGTCCGATTTTTAAAGGGGGGGAGAT